TTGTCACAAATTCATACCAATCCACAGAATAGTTCGAATTTTGATGTAAAAGGTTTATCGATGGGGTTAACCATTTGGATAATATATCCAAATCCATTCCTACTTGATCGAAAGGAATTCCTATGGACCCAACAAACAAAGTAAATAGGACCAATACAAGTAGAGGAAATAGCATAGTATTGTCCGATTCACAGGGATACATGGAAGTGTCTTTATTGTCAAAATGAGTACTAAAGGATCGCATCAGATTTCGTATATTCCCATCAATTTGATATATCTTCTTCGAAAAAAGGGAAACTTTTTTATTATTATTCATTACTGAGAAAAGTACATTTTTGTTAACTGGTTTCGGCCCTTCTTTTCCCCATATAGATATTGAAGAGAACGAGCTATTTTTAGTGCCACTGTAATTTTGAAACCGAACGTGTAAATGCCCCTCAAAAGTAAGTAAATACATCCGAAACATATAAAATGCAGTTAATCCTGCTGTGGAACAGGCTATTATCGCGAAAATCGGTGAATACAACCAACTATCATTAAGAATTTCATCTTTGGACCAAAAGCAAGCAAGAGGTGGAATACCACAAAGAGAAAGTGTACCTAATAAAAAAGTATTTTTTGTAATTGGCACATATTTGGTTAAACCACCCATAAGAACCATGTTCTGACTTTTATCTGGAGAATATCCAACAATGGGTTCCATTGAATGAATAATGGATCCGGATCCTAAAAACAATAATGCTTTTGAATAGGCATGAGTGATTAAATGGAATAAAGCAGCTCGATAAGAACCTATCCCTGGAGCTAACATAATATAACCCAATTGAGACATTGTAGAATAGGCTAAACTTCTCTTAATGTCTTTTTGAGCAAGAGCTAAAGTAGCTCCTAATAGTACCGTTATTATACCTAGCAAAGAAATGAGATTCATTATGTAAGGTATGACTGTGAAAAGGGGAAGAAGCCGAGCGACAAGAAAAATTCCCGCTGCTACCATAGTAGCAGCATGTATAAGAGCCGAAATAGGAGTGGGCCCCTCCATGGCATCAGGTAACCATACATGAAGGGGAAATTGTGCGGATTTAGCAACTGCACCAAGGAATAATAGGGAGGCACACAGAGTAGCAAATAAAGAATTGACCCCATTATTATGGATCAAGTTATTGAAGATTTCGAACAAATCCCGAAATTCCAAACTACCTGTTATCCAATAAAAACCTAAGATTCCTAATAATAAACCAAAATCCCCTACACGATTAGTTACAAACGCTTTTTGACAAGCATTGGCTGCAATTGGTCGTGTGAACCAAAAACCTATTAATAGATACGAACACATTCCCACCAGTTCCCAAAAAATATGAATTTGTATCAAATTGGAACTAGTAACTAATCCCAACATAGAAGTATTGGAAAAACTCATATAAGCAAAAAATCTCAAATATCCTTGATCATGAGACATATAATTGTCACTATAAATAAGAACCATGATTCCAACAGTAGTGATTAGTATTGACATAATAGAAGTAAGTGGGTCGATCAAGTGGCCGAACTCTAAAGAAAAATCATTATTGATGGTCCAAGAACATAGAAATTGATAGATAGAACTGCCATTGATTTGCTGAATAGACAGATCGGCCGAAAAAACCATAACTATACTTAGCAATGAAACACTAGGAAAAGCCCACATACGACGAAGATTTTTTGTTGCAGTCGGAACAAGCAGAAGTCCCCATCCTATTGACATAGTAACTGGAAGTGGAACGAAAGGTATGATCCATGCATATTGATATGTATGTTCCATAAGAAAATAAAACTTTTTTTATTCTTATTAATTGTTTCCGATTCACCAGCTCTTCTCTCTTTCGGAAGTCAAATAAATAAATAAAAATCAAGATAGAAAAGAACTCAAATAGGATTTTGAATTCTGAATTATTCAGATTCTTTCCCAAATATCGTATTGAATAAAAAGAAATTTAAATCAAGAAGTTACAATTGTTCAAATGACCAAGTCACTGGTTAAAACTGACCATTTAGTTATTAACTAAGATATTTATTAAGATAAAGAAAGAATATGAGATTTTCAATCATTCCACTATTACGGCGATTGATATCCATATAGTAAATAGTAAGGAAAAGGAATGACACCAAAAAAAGTAAAAGTACTCTATTGGGATATGGATCATAGAATCCGCCAATAACTCGACCCAATAAAATACTAGTTATTTTAGTTAGTTTATTCGGAGTCATTAATTAATTCATTGTAGAACTGATTGATTGGCTTCTATTCCAATAAAACAAACTTATGTTTATAGGAAATCCTATGATACTCGTCACTTCGCATAGAACTGAAATAAGAGATTACTAAAATTACCTTTATCAAGTAATGTATCGTTTAACAGATTAACTACCAATCTCATTTTCATTTAAATTATGAGTACTCTATCCTCGAGCTTGATCAATTAATAGAAAAATTCTACATTATTATTTCCTTAAATTAGGTAAGGATTCTTAAGCTTTTCGATTTATTCAATGTAAAACGACGAGATATAAATAGACTGAGATTGAGATATGAATTGGAACCCTTTTTGATTCTTATCAACAACAACCGGTTCGATTTCTATGGTAGCGGACCTCATAGACATAGATCGGAATGAAGATATGAAGGTACAAATTAGTACGAATTCTTCTTTCTTCGGGCATTGTATGTAATAGAGATGTGGAACAAAAAAAAATTCCTTTGAAAATCACATCGTTTTTCTTTTTTCTATTTCTTTTTTTTATCCCTAGTGTACTCTATGTGATGCGCACGTATCTATATTTTTGTATGTTATGAAGGAAGTATCCGCTATGGAATAAATATAGATAATGAATAGCAAGAACGATCCATTTTGAACAATACATGTCTTTCACATCCAACTATAAAAGTAACTTCTTTATTTTAAAATGGCGGTTCCAAAGAAACGTACTTCTATCTCAAAAAAGCGTATTCGTAGAAATATTTGGAAGAAAAAGGGATATTGGGCGGCGGTAAAAGCTTTATCTTTAGCTAAATCTATTTCTACCGGGCATTCAAAAAGTTTTTTTGTGCGACAAACAAGTAATAAAGCCTTGGAATAATCTGAATCGACATGACTCGATGAATTGGATGATTTATAAGATGAATAATTCACATTAACTAATGTTTTGAACTCATCTATATGAGATAGAACTGAACCGGCTGTTGTGGTATGTAGAATAAGAATTATTCTGTCTATTGGGTTCTAAGAACGGTACTATTTCTTTTTTGTTGTTGTTTGAAAAACAACAACAAAAAAGAAATAGTTAAACACAAAATACAAGGTTTCACTTTTCATTATAGTAGATTTTGATAATTCGCGAGATGGGGGTTGTTATTTCCCCCCCCCAAAAAAAAAGATTTTTTTTAGGAAGAAGTTTATTCGATTATGTATCTCCAATAGTTATACATCATTAAGATTTTTGGAAGATCTGAAACAAGTATGAACGACAGTAGTAAAAATGAATGGATCCTTGAAACTAATTGATTAAAATATATATTTTAAGACTTTGCTTTGTAACTCTCCGAATCACTACATAGATTCCCTCTTGTTTCGACCCAATCAATAAAAACTCCCCGGATCTCCTTTAGGTCGATATTTATGTACGAAGAATAAGTCAATCTTCCTTAATCCAAAATAGATCCTATGTTTGGACCGTAGGATCGATCAATCTATTTTAGATAGAATCTACTTTATTTATAAGTAAAGTACATAGCGTAGAATTCCAATAGAGATTGAAACTCTTTTGTTTTATGTGCAGCCCAATACCTAATTGGTTCGGTAAATCCTCACACGAATTATGTATACAATGAGGATCCCAACCATTAATACAGTTTTGATTCCAAACTATCTAAATATTTATAGAAATCCCTTGGATGTAGTTATCCAATTGTGATACATAAAAAATCCTATTTATTTTCTTTTGTTCAGTGAAAAATGAATCTTTTTTCATTTCCGATCCATGAAATCAGATAAATGAGAAATGAATCATCAAAAAATGATATAAAAAAGGGACAATTCTTAGTTCTAGACCTCAACTGAGGACATAACCATCTAGTTCCAACTGTTCCAGAAGAACTTATACTACGTGAAAGCCTGTTGTTAAAAATGACACCATACCGGGATACTAAGGATTATTGAAGTTCAAATATTCATTTGAACGAGTCTTTATTCATCGATTCTAACGTTTCCTAAAATATATTGCATTGAATCTTTCAATCTCGACGATTGAACATCATATGGGCTATTATTATTTCGATCAAGCCGCCATGGTGAAATCGGTAGACACGCTGCTCTTAGGAAGCAGTGCTAGAGCATCTCGGTTCGAGTCCGAGTGGCGGCATCCTCTAAAAAGGACACATTAGATCCTATAATGAATTTAATTCGGAATTTCCATTCCGTAATTGAGGGACCCCTCTTTTTTTTAATGATTTTTTTTTATGATATTTGCGACTTTAGAACATATATTCACTCACATCTCTTTTTCGATCATTTCAATTGTCATTACGATTTATTTGGTGACTTTATTAGTCCATGAAATCGTAGGACTATGTGATCCGTCAGAAAAAGGCATGATAGCCACTTTTTTCTGTATAACAGGATTATTAGTTACTCGTTGGATTTATTCGAGACATTTCCCGTTAAGTGATTTATATGAATCATTAATGTTCCTTTCATGGAGTTTCTCCATTATTCATATGGTTCCTAAAATAGGGAACCATAAAAATGATTTAAGCGCAATAACCGCGCCAAGCGCTATTTTTACCCAAGGCTTTGCCACTTCGGGTCTTTCAACTGAAATGCATCAATCCGCAATATTAGTGCCTGCTCTACAATCCCAGTGGTTAATGATGCACGTAAGTATGATGTTATTGAGCTATGCAGCTCTTTTATGTGGATCGTTATTATCAGTAGCTCTTTTAGTCATTACATTTCGAAAAAACA